TCCTCTAAATTTAAATTTTCTTCATTGGTATGTAAAAATGGAATCAATAAATCAATCAAATTCCGGGAGGCTTCGTGAAGTGCTTCTTTAGGAGTTAAACTTCCATTTGTCCATATTTCGAGAAATAGTATTTCTTTGTTACCATTTTCATAAGAATGAATACTATGATTCGCATTTCGAACAGGCATGAATACAGGATCTATAGGATAACTTCCATCTTGAAAGGTATTTGGCGCTTTTATAAGATATCCGCGATTCTTCTCTATTTGTAATCCAATAACCAACTCAATGGGTTCTGTCAAGCAAGCTATATGCTGTGTATTATCGACGATTTCTACATAAGGCGGTAAGAGGATATCTTGAGCAGTTACATATCCAGGGCCCCTGACACAAATAGACGCCTCACAAGTTCCATAGAGATTACTTCTCAATACGATTTCTTTCAAATTCATTAAAATTTCATGTACTGATTCTTGAATACCCATTATGGTAGAATATTCGTGAGATATTTTCTCAGATTTTGCGCGTGTTATACATGTTCCTTCGATTTCTCCAAGCAAAGCTCTTCGCATCGCAATGCCTATTGTGTCTGCTTGACCTTTCATAAGCGGAGACAGAATAAAGCGCCCATAAAAAAGACGCTTACTGTCTGCTGCTGATTCAACACACTTCCACTGTAGTGTCCGAGTAGATACTGCTATTTTCTCTCGAACCATAATAATATTATTTGATCAGATCATTGAATCATTTATTTCTCTTGTTTCTCTTGCTAGTGAAATATCTTCTATTTTGATTTCTACACACGCCGTTTCTTCGGGGGTCTACAGCCATTATGTGGCATAGGAGTTACATCCCGTACGAAAGTTAATAGTATACCACTTCTGCGAATAGCTCGTAATGCTGCGTCTCTTCCGAGACCGGGACCTTTAATCATGACTTCTGCTCGTTGCATACCTTGATCTACTACTGCACGAATAGCATTTGCCGCTGCGGTTTGAGCAGCAAATGGCGTCCCTCTTCTTGTACCTCGGAAGCCACAAGTACCGGCGGAGGACCAAGAAACCACACGCCCCCGTACATCTGTAACAGTCACAATGGTATTATTGAAACTTGCTTGAATATGAATAACCCCCTTTGGTATTTTACGTGTACTCTTACGTGAACCAATACGTCCACGTGAACTCTTTTTCGGTATAGCTTTTGCCATATTTTATCATCTCATAAATTTGAGTCAGAGATATATGGATATATCCATTTCAGGTCAAAACAGATCCCCTATTTGTATATCAGGTCTTTAACGAGTCTTATTATCCTTGTCTTTGTTTATGTCTTGGGTTGGAACAAATTACTATAATTCGTCCCCGACGACGGATTAGTCGACATTTTTCACAAATTTTACGAACGGAAGCTCTTATTTTCATATTTGTCACTCCTTACTTTAATTTTGAATCCACTTCTTGGAAGAAAATAAGTTTCTTGAAATTTTCAATTTCAAATCGTATTCCTACGAAATAAATAGTGAAGTTGAAAAAACACCTAATCTTTCGAATCTTTGTTGCGGAGTCGATAAATTATACGACCTCTGGTTGAATCATAACGACTTACTTCAATTTTGACTCTATCTCCTGGCAGTATCCGTATAAAACTACGTCGGATTTTTCCTGAAACATGACCTAGAATAATATCTTCATTATCTAAACGAACTCGGAACATGCCGTTGGGAAGCGATTCAGTAATTAAACCTTCATGAATCCATTTTTGTTCTTTCATTCCAGGTAAAACCCCCTTGAAGTATCAACTAGTGGAGGAAGAACCCTATTAGACAACCCACCTCTTCTCTTTTCTTTTTCACAAAAAAGAAGTTTCATATTCAATTTGGATATTAGAAAGATTACCATATATAACACAAAATTTCTCCGCCTATTCTTTCTAGTCGAGCCTCTCGGTCTGTCATTATACCCCGAGAGGTAGAAAGAATTACAACGCCCATCCCGCCTAAAATTCTAGGAATTCTTTGATAGTTAGAATAGATTCGTAGCCCGGGCTTACTGATCCGTTTTAAATTTAAAAGATTTCTATAAGTACTTTTCCTGTTTCTTCTATGTCGTAGGGTTAAAACCAAAAAAGATTTGTTGTTTTCTCGATGTTTTCTCACGTTTTCGATAAAACCCTCGCGTAAAAGTATTTTAACAATACTTTGGCTGATATTAGTAGATGCTACTCGAACCACGCTTTTTCTATACATATCGGCATTTCGTATAGAGGTTATTATGTCAGCAATAGTATCACTACCCATGATTAATTAAAATTTTTGGTGCCTCCAAATTTGGATATAATCAACATGTTTTTCTTTTTTTTTTTACATATTTGTTTATGAATACGAATTTTGAAAGGTATATACGTGAGACAAAATCTACTAAATGAATCTTAATCTATTTCTTTTAAATAGCCTACTATAACCATACCGTGGTCTCATTTTATAATACCTCGGGAGCTAATG